ACTACAGTTCGGTGGAGGAACTTTAGGACACCCTTGGGGAAATGCACCCGGTGCAGTAGCTAATCGGGTGGCTTTAGAAGCATGTGTACAAGCTCGTAATGAGGGACGCGATCTTGCTCGTGAAGGTAATGATATTATTCGTGAAGCTACCAAATGGAGCCCTGAGCTAGCCGCTGCTTGTGAAGTATGGAAAGCGATCACATTCGAGTTCGAACCAGTGGATAAGCTAGATTTCGAACCAGTGGATAAGCTAGATATATAGACAAAATAAGCGCGTATAATTCAGCAATTCCTGTTTGTTCTCCTAATTGATTGCAATGAAACTTGGCCCAATCTTTTCCTCAAAAAAAGAAAGATTGGGCCGAATCGGATAAAGAATAAACATCTTATACTAATACTATACTATGAACTATGAGGGTCTTTGTGTATTTACATATATCTTTTTTTATATGTACAGACCTTACAATATACAATACAATATACAAGTATATACAAAATCTAAACATAAGAAGATAAGATCGAAGGAAGACTAAACAACTTATCTATTCTATTATTCCTTGTTGGAGCCATAGGCTGAATTATGGATCCTTGGGATTGGATTGGTGGATCATTTTATATTCCTTAGTTTCAGGCCATAGATCAAGCCAAGGGAAGGATTCCTTATACCCCTATCCTGTATATTGTCTTTTTCGTTCCCTATTGTCTTTTTCGTTCCCTGTTGTAATATAAACTCATTTTCTTATTTGACTATATGACACGATATTCTACGAGACGATAATTCATTTTTAATTTATGGGAAGAAACAACTATGTATCTTTTTGATGAGAATTGAAAGTTTTACATGAGAAAAACCTGTCTTTATATATCATATATCTTTTTTTGAGGAAAAGATTCTATCATAATCTCTATCATAATATTGAAATGATTCACCGGATTCCTCAAAAAGAGAATCTTTTCTTTTCAAGACTCGCTCGTTTTTCATTAACAATCTTAATGATTGGATCATATACTTCATTTGAATTCTGATGAGAAATAAAAAGAAAAAAAAAAATAGTAAAATGATTTTTTCTTCATCGTTTTTTCTTCATCGAATGACTATTCATCTATTAGTATTAGGTTTTTATCAAATAGGGGGCAGAAAGAATCTATGGAAAAATGTTGGTTAAATTCTATGTTGTCTAACAAGAAGTTAGAACATAGATGTGGACTAAGTAAATCAATGGATGATAGTCTTGATGCTCTTGGACATACCAGTGGAAGTGAAGAAACTATTCTAAATGATACGGAGAAAAAGATTTCTAGTTGGGACAGTTATAGTTTTAGTAATATTAATTATCTAAATTATTTATTTGATAACAGGAATATTTGGAGTTTGATCTCTGATCATACTTTTTTAGTTAGAAATAGTAATGGTGATACTTATTCTGTATATTTTGATATTGAAAATCAGATTTTTGATATTGACAATGCTAGTTTGAGTGAACTAGAGATTCTTTTTTCTAGTTATTTGAATAGTGGGTCTAATAGTAATAATTACTACTATTATTATTCCATGTATGATACTCAATCTAATTGGAATAATCACATTAATAGTTGCATTGATAGTTATCTTCGTTTTGAAATCAATAGTGACATTTACAGTGGTATCGACAGTTACATTTTTAGTTTTATTTGTACGGAAAATAGAAGTAGTATTGAAAGTGGAAATTCGAGTATCAAAACTAGTAGCAGTTCTTTCAATAGAATAGAAAGATCTAATGATTTCGATATAAATACAAAATACAAACAGTTATGGGTTCAATGTGAGAATTGTTATGGATTAAATTATAAAAAATTTTTTAGTTCAAAAATGAATATTTGTGAACACTGCGGATATCATTTGAAAATGAGTAGTTCAGATAGAATCGAACTCTTTATAGATCCTGGCACTTGGGAGCCTATGGATGAAGATATGGTTTCTATGGACCCCATTGAATTTCATTCAGAGGAGGAACCTTATATAGATCGCATCTCTTTTTCTCAAATAAAAACGGGTTTAACTGAAGCTGTTCAAACGGGCGTAGGTCAACTAAATAGTATTCCCATAGCAATGGGAGTTATGGATTTTCAGTTTATAGGAGGTAGTATGGGATCCGTAGTAGGTGAGAAAATCACCCGTTTGATCGAGTATGCTACTAATCGATCTCTACCTGTCATTATTGTGTGTGCTTCTGGAGGAGCACGCATGCAAGAAGGGAGTTTGAGCTTGATGCAAATGGCTAAAATATCTTCTGCTTTATATGATTATCAATTAAATAAAAAGTTATTCTATATATCAATCCTTACATCTCCTACAACTGGCGGAGTTACAGCAAGTTTTGGTATGTTGGGAGATATCATTATTGCTGAACCTAATGCCTACATTGCGTTTGCGGGTAAAAGAGTAATTGAACAAACATTGAAAAAGACAGTACCCGATGGTTTACAGGTGGCTGAGTATTTATTCGATAAGGGCTTATTCGACCCAATCGTACCACGTAATCCTTTAAAAGGTGTTCTGAATGAGTTATTTCAGCTACATGGTTTCCTTCCCTTGAATCAAGATGAAAAAAAAGATTGAAATTCTTCATTTTCAAATGGAAGTATAGCACTAGCTTCAGTTATTTTTATTTGTAGCGCATACGCATTTAGTTCATTATAATGAAAAAAATAAAACTAAGAAGATGGTATTTTCTTTGGAGACATCCGTTATAAATGTAGTAAAAGTTAGAAGTTTTGGATAATGACTTTTTGACCCGGATCCCTTTTTTATTCTACCTCTCTTCCTGATTAGGAATAAGCATCCCTCTATTGACAAGATAAAAAAGAATTTCTTTCTCCTTCCGAGAAATCCGGGAAATAAAAATAAATTTCTCCGTCCTTTTGACATATTCATATATAGAACAACAAAAAATAGATAAAAAAAGATATCGAAAAAATGAAAAGAAAATATTAAAAATATTAAATAAAAAGAAATAAGAAATCTCAAATCAAAGAAATAAAATAGAAATATTCAAATAACAAATAATAAGAATATAGAAGTTCTTTCTATTTAGCGAAAATCCCCGTTTTTCACTAGGAATCCCTGTTTGTTGGATAAGATTGGTTAAAGTCGGGAACTCATAAGAAACTCTTTTCTATCTTCCCTTTCAAAGAAAAAAAGGTGTTTTGATGAAAGGAAAGATAGAAAGACGATGAAGATAAAGATGGGAGAAGAAGAATTCAATTTCTTAAAGCGGATTCTCATAAATATTCGTGTAGAAAGAGGAATAGGTACACTTCATTGAGTTCTACATTCGTTATTGGTTATGAAATATTTCATATTAATATTATCTTAATATTCTATCTAATAGATAGACTTATCATAAGATATCTTTATAATTATAATAGGTACAAATATGAAATTGAGGTACCCATTCTATGATAGATTTTAGCCTTCCCTCTATTTTTGTTCCTGTAGTGGCCCTAGTCTTTCCGGCAATCGCAATGGCTTCTTTATCTCTTTATGTCCAAAGAAATAAGATTGTCTAAATATGATGGGACCAAATCTCATCAATTTATTTCAAAACTGGATCATCATACAGATACTTTTTTAATGTAATATGGTAGGATATATGATATGTGGCTTTTCCGAAAACAAATGGAAGAGTTGTTTTGTTATGTATGCCGATGCATAATATACGCATTAATGCATGTATATGCGGTTATAGCTTAATCAATTAAATGATTAAATTCAAAATGATCAGCAAATCTTTTTTGAAAAATATTTGAAATAGAAACTAAATTTATCTAACCAATTATTCCTAAGAGTTCCTGTCGGAATGCTGCTAGTTGATGAAAGTTACTTCGGGATCAAACAATAAAAGTCGAGTCAAATCCTTTTGGATTATTCTCTCAATTCCAATCGAATGCAACTGGATCTAGTATAGTATGAACTGGCGATCAGAACATATATGGATAGAACTTATAACAGGGTCTCGAAAAACAAGTAATTTTTGCTGGGCCTTTATCCTTTTTTTAGGTTCACTAGGATTCTTAGTGGTTGGAACTTCCAGTTATCTTGGTAAAAATCTGATATCCGTATTTCCTTATCAGCAAATTCTTTTTTTCCCACAAGGGATCGTGATGTCTTTTTATGGGATCGCAGGTCTATTCATTAGTTCTTATTTGTGGTGCACAATTTCATGGAATGTAGGTAGTGGTTATGACCAATTCAATAGAAAAAAAGGGATAATGTCCCTTTTTCGTTGGGGATTTCCTGGAAGAAATCGTCGCGTCTTCCTTCGTTTCTTTCTGAAAGATATCCAATCAATCAGAATGGAGGTGAGAGAGGGTCTTTTTCCTCGTCGTGTTCTTTATATGGAAGTCAGGGGCCAAGGAGCTATTCCCTTGACCCGTACTGATGAGAATTTGACTCCACGAGAAATTGAACAAAAAGCTGCCGAATTGGCCTATTTCTTGCGCGTACCCATTGAAGTATTTTGAAATGAACTAAAGAATAAATCTCAGCATGAGAGAAGGAACTTAATACATCTCAAAAGCAGGAGGACGTATATGGAACAATATTAATAAAATCTAATATAACTAATCAAAAATATAACTAATCAAAAATATCACTAATCAAATAGAATATATTAAAAAAAATATATTAAGGAGAATAGAAACTATTTTGTATACGCATACACATGGTGTACAGTTTCACTCTTTATACTAGTAAAAGGTCTAATAATTATAGATTCATCAAATATCCTAACATGTCTTTTGTTTTCGTAAAACATAATTCCTCTTTTTAGGCCTTTGAATTGATACCCTATCCCCGCGCTGCGGTTAGACAGTGAAATCTTTCGAATTCAAAATTCAAAATAGAAATAAAAGAATTAAAGGATCCGGTAGGGTTCGTCTTTAAATCCAAATTCTATTCGTTAGTTCAAATGGGTTTTCGATTTTGAGTCTTTATCGAAAGGAATAAATGAAGGGAAAATTGGTTACAATTTGCCTAATTATGATCTCTGGAATATGGAAATAATATTTACTTTTTTTTTCATTTTAAAAGGGCCCTTCTTCTATGTTCTATTCTAGATTATTCTAGATCCAAAGACTCAATTCTTACACAAAAACAAAAATAGGAAAAGATCCATAGGTTCGATACCTTATTCTTGTTTTCTTGTTAGAGTTATAGGCTCTTGTTATATAATTCGTGCTTCATAGAAATCTCAGATAGATCAGATAGAATCGACGAATGAAACAGGTTCATTAACAATTCACATCATGGATACAGAATGAAAAAAAAGAAAGCATTGGCTTCCCTCCCATATCTTGTGTCTATACTCTTTTTGCCCTGGTGGATTTCTCTCTCATTTAATAAATGTCTAGAAACTTGGGTTATTAATTGGTGGAATACCAGGCAATCCGAAATCCTTTTGAATGATATTCAAGAGAAAAATGTTCTAGAAAAATTTATGGAATTAGAAGAACTATTCCTGTTGGACGAGATGATAAAGGAGTACTCGGAGACATATATGCAAAGGATTCGTATAGGAATGCACAAGGAAACAATACAATTGGTCCAAAAACACAATGAATCTCATTTCCATATCATTTTGCATTTCTCTACAAATCTAATCTGTTTTGCTATTCTAAGTGGTTATTTTTTTCTGGGTAATGAAGAACTTTTCATTCTAAATTCTTGGATTCAGGAATTTCTCTATAACTTAAGTGATACAATCAAAGCTTTTTCGATTCTTTTAGTTACTGATTTATGGATCGGATTTCACTCGACCCATGGTTGGGAACTAATGATTGGTTCGATCTACAGCGATTTTGGATTGGCTCAGAATGATCAGATTATATCTGGTCTTGTTTCCACTTTTCCAGTGATTCTAGATACAATTGTGAAATATTGGATCTTCCATTTTTTAAATCGTGTATCTCCTTCGCTTGTAGTAATTTATCATTCAATGAATGAATAATTTATTAGATCTTTTTCTTTATACTTCTACCTTATTTACTTCAAGGTATTCTTACTATAGTACAATTCTTTCAGTACAATCAATACAATGGCAAACTTGTGGATAGGGAATTCTACTAGATACCTATCAAATTTATTGTAGAAATTCCGTGGATCAATGATTGGACCATGCAAAATAGAAATACTTTTTCTTGGGTAAAAGAACAGATGACTCGATCTATTTATGTATCGATCATGATATATGTAATAACTCGAGCATCTATTTCAAATGCATATCCCATTTTTGCACAGCAGGGTTATGAAAATCCACGAGAAGCAACTGGGCGAATTGTATGTGCCAATTGCCATTTAGCTAATAAGCCCGTGGATATTGAAGTTCCGCAAGCTGTACTTCCTGATACTGTATTTGAAGCAGTTGTTCGAATTCCTTATGATATGCAATTGAAACAAGTTCTTGCTAATGGTAAAAAAGGAGCTTTGAATGTAGGAGCTGTTCTTATTTTACCCGAGGGATTCGAATTAGCCCCCCTTGATCGTATTTCTCCCGAAATGAAAGAAAAGATGGGCAATCTTTCTTTTCAGTGTTATCGTCCTAATAAAAGAAATATTCTTGTGATAGGTCCTGTTCCCGGTCAGAAATATAGTGAAATCGTCTTTCCTATTCTTTCCCCCGACCCTGCGACGAAAAAAGACGTTCACTTCTTAAAATATCCCATATATGTAGGTGGGAACAGAGGAAGGGGTCAGATTTATCCTGATGGTAGCAAGAGTAACAATACAGTTTATAATGCTACATCTGCTGGTATAGTAAGCAGAATAGCACGTAAAGAAAAGGGGGGATATGAAATATCCATAGTTGATGCATTAGAAGGACGTCAAGTGGTTGATATTATACCTCCAGGACCAGAACTTCTTGTTTCAGAAGGTGAATCCATCAAGCTTGATCAACCATTAACAAGTAATCCAAATATAGGAGGGTTTGGTCAGGGAGACGCGGAAATAGTGCTTCAAGATCCATTACGAGTTCAAGGCCTTCTGTTCTTCTTGGCATCTGTGATTTTGGCACAAATCTTTTTGGTTCTGAAAAAGAAACAGTTTGAAAAGGTTCAATTGTACGAAATGAATTTCTAGATCTATAGATTTCTTAAAAGAAAGTTGGTAAAAGTGCCAAATTCTTGTTGATCGATAGAATGATATATGATTCAAAAAATTCTATAAGTCTTTTCTTTATTTTTTTTTTTTTTACTCTTTTTTATTTTGCGGGATGTCTGAAACTCATTACTTGTATACCATTCCTAATGATAGAAAATAAGTATACAAATAGAAAGGAATATAATACAAGGCAAGGAGGACGGGAAAAATGAAATTAGTATTCTTAGTCTTCCTAATCGTCTATTCGATTCGATACAAGACGACACAAGAAAATCCTTTTCTTGTGTCGTCTTGTATCGAATCAAATCATGTCTCCTGTTTGCCAAAGATTCTTATTCCTTGTTTTATTTTCCGGGTAGAAT